GCTAGCGTAGCTTAATTAAAGCATAACACTGAAGATGTTAAGATGGGCCCTAGAAAGCCCCGCCCGCACAAAGGCTTGGTCCTGACTTTACTATCAACTTTAGCCAAATTTACACATGCAAGTATCCGCCCCCCTGTGAGAATGCCCTACAGCTCCCTGCCCGGGAGCAAGGAGCTGGTATCAGGCACACACCCGTAAGCCCATGACACCTTGCTTAGCCACACCCTCAAGGGAACTCAGCAGTGATAAACATTAAGCCATAAGTGAAAACTTGACTTAGTTAAAGCTAAGAGGGCCGGTAAAACTCGTGCCAGCCACCGCGGCTATACGAGAGGCCCAAGTTGATACCATTCGGCGTAAAGAGTGGTTATGGAAAATAAAAACTAAAGCCGCACGCCTTCAAAGCTGTTATACGCATCCGAAGGTTAGAAGATCAATCACGAAGGTAGCTTTACAACCCCTGACCCCACGAAAGCTCTGGCACAAACTGGGATTAGATACCCCACTATGCCTAGCCCTAAACCTTGGCAATATATCACATACCCTGCCCGCCTGGGAACTACGAGCACCAGCTTAAAACCCAAAGGACTTGGCGGTGCTTTAGACCCCCCTAGAGGAGCCTGTTCTAGAACCGATAACCCCCGTTCAACCTCACCCTTCCTTGTTTATCCCGCCTATATACCGCCGTCGTCAGCTTACCCTATGAAGGTCTAAAAGTAAGCACAACTGGCACAACCCAAAACGTCAGGTCGAGGTGTAGCGCATGGAAGGGGAAGAAATGGGCTACATTCCCTATAATAGGGTACACGAACGGCGCACTGAAATACGCGCCTGAAGGAGGATTTAGTAGTAAGCGGGAAATAGCGTGTTCCGCTGAAATCGGCCCTGAAGCGCGCACACACCGCCCGTCACTCTCCCCAAGCCTACCAATTTAAATAATTAAAAACCCAAAAATCGCGGAGGGGAGGCAAGTCGTAACATGGTAAGGGTACCGGAAGGTGCACTTGGCAATATCAGAGTGTAGTTAAAATAGAATAACACTTCCCTTACACTGAAGAGACACCCGTGCAAATCGGATCACCCTGACGCCCAACAGCTAGCCCACAAACACAACAACAACCAACCATTATTTATAACCCCAAATGCACAAATGTTTCAATTAAACAAACCATTTTTCCCCTCTAGTATGGGTGACAGAAAAAGGACTTAGGAGCGATAGAGAAAGTACCGCAAGGGATCGCTGAAAGAGAAGTGAAACAACCCAGTGAAGCCAAGAAAAGCAGAGATTAATTCTCGTACCTTTTGCATCATGATTTAGCCAGCGTGACCCAAGCAAAGAGTACTTTAGTTTGACACCCCGAAGCTAGGGGAGCTACTCCAAGACAGCCTATTTATAGGGCGAACCCGTCTCTGTGGCAAAAGAGTGGAATGAGCTTTGAGTAGAGGTGATAAACCTACCGAACCTAGTTATAGCTGGTTGCCCGAGAATTGGATAGAAGTTCAGCCCCCCAGATTCTTTATTCACCTCAGTATCACCCCACCTGATACCAAAAGAAGCTGTGAGAGTTATTCAAAGGGGGTACAGCCCCTTTGAAACAAGATACAACTTTTCCGGGAGGAAAAAGATCATAATTAAATAAAGGTAAGTATTTGGGTGGGCCTAAAAGCAGCCATCCCAGTAGAAAGCGTTATAGCTCAAATACATCACTACCCCTCTTCATCCCGATCATTAATTCTTACTCCCCCACTCCCTACCGGGCCATCCCATGCAAACATGGGAGAGACCCTGCTAATATGAGTAATAAGAGAGCCAAGCCTCTCTCCCTGCACACATGTAATTCGGAACGAACCCGCACCGAGCATTAACGACCCCAAACAAAGAGGGCCCTGAACAACAACCCAAACAACCAGAAAAAAATTCAAACATAAATCGTTAACCCTACACAGGTGTGCACCCCGGGAAAGACTAAAAGAAAGAGAAGGAACTCGGCAAACAAATCAAGCCTCGCCTGTTTACCAAAAACATCGCCTCTTGCAAAGCTAAAGAATAAGAGGTCCCGCCTGCCCTGTGACTATTAGTTTAACGGCCGCGGTATTTTGACCGTGCAAAGGTAGCGCAATCACTTGTCTTTTAAATGAAGACCTGTATGAATGGCACAACGAGGGCTTAACTGTCTCCTCTTTCAAGTCAATGAAATTGATCTCCCCGTGCAGAAGCGGGGATACAAACATAAGACGAGAAGACCCTATGGAGCTTTAGACACCAAAGAAGATCCTGTCAAACAAACCCCTACAAGGGCCTGAACTAATGGAATCCTTCCCTAATGTCTTTGGTTGGGGCGACCGCGGGGAAACAAAAAACCCCCACGTGGAATGGGAGCACTCCCTCCTACAACTAAGAGCCGCAGCTCTAATTAACAGAAAATCTGACCAGTAAGATCCGGCAATGCCGATCAACGGACCGAGTTACCCTAGGGATAACAGCGCAATCCCCTTTTAGAGCCCATATCGACAAGGGGGTTTACGACCTCGATGTTGGATCAGGACATCCTAATGGTGCAGCCGCTATTAAGGGTCCGTTTGTTCAACGGTTAAAGTCCTACGTGATCTGAGTTCAGACCGGAGTAATCCAGGTCAGTTTCTATCTATGGTGTGCTCTTTTCTAGTACGAAAGGACCGAAAAGAAGAGGCCCCTGCTCTAAGCAAGCCTTACCCCCACCTAATGAAGACAACTAAAATAGGCAAGAGGGCATACCCCAATGCCTGAGAGAACGGCATGTTGGGGTGGCAGAGCCCGGTGAATGCAAAAGACCTAAGCCCTTTTTACAGAGGTTCAAGTCCTCTCCTTAACTATGATCTCAGCTATTATTACTCACATTATTAATCCCTTGGCCTTCATTGTACCCGTCCTCTTAGCCGTCGCCTTCCTCACACTTCTAGAACGTAAAGTGCTAGGGTATATACAACTACGAAAAGGACCAAACATTGTAGGGCCCTACGGTCTTCTGCAGCCCATCGCCGATGGAGTAAAACTCTTTATTAAAGAACCCGTCCGCCCATCTACCTCCTCCCCAGTACTCTTCCTCCTCGCCCCCATGCTTGCACTCACACTTGCCCTAACCCTCTGAGCCCCCATACCTCTCCCCTACCCAGTCATCGACTTAAACCTAGGAATCCTTTTTATTTTAGCCCTATCAAGCCTAGCAGTCTACTCAATTTTAGGATCAGGCTGAGCATCAAATTCAAAATATGCCCTAATCGGAGCCCTGCGGGCCGTAGCCCAGACCATTTCATATGAAGTTAGCCTAGGCCTAATTCTCCTTAGCACTATCATTTTTACAGGCGGATTTACCCTACAAACTTTCAACATCGCCCAAGAAAGCGTCTGAATACTACTGCCAGCCTGACCTTTAGCCGCAATATGGTATATTTCCACCCTAGCAGAGACAAACCGTGCACCCTTTGACCTCACTGAGGGGGAATCAGAATTAGTCTCTGGGTTTAACGTAGAATATGCAGGTGGACCATTCGCCCTATTTTTCCTGGCCGAATATGCTAACATTCTCCTCATAAATACACTCTCCGCCACCCTCTTCTTAGGGGCCTCCCATTTCCCCACACTACCTGAACTAACCGCAATTAACCTCATGACCAAAGCGGCCCTCCTATCCGTTCTATTCCTGTGAGTTCGAGCCTCTTATCCACGATTCCGCTACGACCAACTCATACATCTGATTTGAAAAAATTTTCTCCCATTAACACTGGCCCTGGTTATCTGACACCTAGCCCTCCCCATTGCATTTGCTGGCTTGCCACCTCAGCTATAAATTAGAAGCCGTGCCTGAAGTAAAGGGCCACTTTGATAGAGTGATTTATGGGGGTTCAAATCCCCCCCGCTTCTTAGAAAAAGGGGACTCGAACCCCGCCTAAGGAGAGCAAAACTCCTGGTGCTCCCACTACACTATTTCCTAGCAAAGTCAGCTAATTCTAAGCTCTTGGTCCCATACCCCAAACACGAAGGTTAAAATCCCTCCTTTGCTAATGAGCCCTTACATCTTAACCGCCCTCCTGTTTGGTATTGGCTTAGGTACTACTACTACCTTCGCAAGCTCCCACTGACTGCTCGCCTGGATAGGCTTAGAAATTAATACCCTTGCTATTATTCCCCTAATAGCCCAACATCACCACCCCCGAGCAGTTGAAGCTGCCACTAAATATTTTCTAATCCAAGCCGCCGGGGCGGCCATACTACTCTTCGCCAGTACCACCAATGCTTGACTAACTGGCCAATGAGATCTCCTACAAATTTCCCACCCCCTCCCAACTGCTCTTATCACTTTGGCTCTCGCATTAAAAATAGGACTTGCACCAGTACACGCATGATTACCCGAAGTACTTCAAGGCCTAGATCTCACCACAGGACTTATCTTGTCCACCTGACAAAAACTTGCCCCATTTGCCCTATTGATCCAAACCCCGTGTACCAACACTACCCTTTTAATTATCCTCGGACTTACTTCAACCATTGTAGGAGGCTGGGGGGGACTTAACCAAACCCAACTTCGCAAAATTCTCGCATATTCCTCCATCGCACATCTCGGCTGAATAGTAATTGTTCTACAATTCTCCCCCTCCCTGACTATTTTAACACTGCTTACATATTTTATTATAACATTCTCAGCATTCCTTATGTTCAAACTAAATAAGGCAACTAGCATCAACGCCCTAGCAACCTCCTGAACAAAAAGCCCCGCCCTAACCGCCCTTTCACCCCTCCTACTATTATCCCTAGGAGGCCTCCCCCCACTCACAGGTTTTATGCCAAAATGACTTATCCTTCAAGAACTTACTAATCAAGGCCTCGCCGCCACCGCAACATTAACAGCAATAAGCGCCCTTCTTAGCCTATATTTTTATTTACGACTATCCTATGCAATAACACTAACTATTTCACCCAATAGCCTCACCGCAATCTCTCCATGACGTCTCCCCTACATGCAACTATCACTACCCCTTGCCATCTCAGCTATAGCTACGCTGTTACTCCTACCCCTAACACCCGCCGTAATGGCACTAGCAACCCTCTAAGGGACTTAGGTTAAAACAAGACCAAGGGCCTTCAAAGCCCTAAGTGAGGGTGGAAGTCCCCCAGCCCCTGATAAGACTTGCGGGACACTACCCCACATCTCCTGTATGCAAAACAGGTACTTTAATTAAGCTAAAGCCTTCCTAGAAGGACAGGCCTCGATCCTGCAATATCTTAGTTAACAGCTAAGCGCCCAAACCAGCGAGCATCCATCTAGCTTTCCCCCGCCCTTGGGCGGGGGAGCGGGGGAAAGCCCCGGCAGACGACTAGCCTGCGTCTTCAGATTTGCAATCTGATATGTACAACACCTCAAGGCTAATGGTAAGAAGAGGACTTAAACCTCTGTTTGTGGGGCTACAATCCATCGCTTAAAAACTCAGCCATCCTACCTGTGGGCATCACACGTTGATTTTTTCTCCCCTCACAACATCCGGCACCCCTTTATCTAGTATTTGGTGCCTGAGCCGGTATAGTGGGCACTGCCCTCAGCCTACTCATTCGAGCAGAATTAAGCCAACCGGGCGCTCTCCTTGGAGACGACCAAATTTACAATGTAATCGTTACAGCACATGCTTTCGTAATGATTTTCTTTATAGTAATGCCAATTATGATTGGAGGTTTTGGAAACTGATTAATTCCCCTAATGATCGGAGCCCCAGATATAGCATTTCCTCGTATAAATAATATAAGTTTTTGACTTCTTCCCCCTTCTTTCCTTCTTCTGCTTGCCTCTTCCGGTGTAGAAGCGGGGGCCGGAACCGGATGAACAGTATATCCGCCCCTGGCTGGTAACTTAGCCCACGCAGGAGCCTCCGTAGACCTGACAATTTTCTCACTTCACCTGGCAGGTATTTCCTCAATCCTCGGGGCTATTAATTTTATTACCACAATTATTAACATAAAACCCCCAGCCATCTCTCAATACCAGACTCCCTTGTTTGTGTGAGCTGTTCTAATTACCGCTGTCCTTCTCCTTCTCTCCCTACCAGTTCTTGCTGCTGGCATCACAATGCTTCTAACAGACCGAAATCTGAATACTACATTCTTTGACCCAGCCGGAGGAGGAGACCCAATTCTTTATCAACATCTATTCTGGTTCTTTGGACACCCAGAAGTGTATATTCTGATCCTCCCTGGCTTTGGTATAATTTCACATATCGTTGCTTACTATTCTGGTAAAAAAGAACCATTCGGCTATATAGGCATAGTATGAGCGATGATGGCTATTGGCCTTCTAGGATTTATTGTATGGGCTCATCACATATTTACTGTCGGTATGGATGTAGACACACGTGCCTATTTCACATCCGCAACAATAATTATCGCAATTCCCACCGGTGTTAAAGTATTCAGCTGACTTGCAACCCTGCACGGAGGCTCAATTAAATGAGAAACACCCCTTTTATGGGCTCTTGGCTTTATTTTCCTATTCACAGTAGGGGGACTCACAGGCATTGTTCTGGCCAATTCATCCCTAGATATTGTCCTCCACGACACCTACTATGTAGTAGCTCACTTCCACTATGTTTTGTCCATAGGAGCCGTATTCGCTATTGTCGCCGCCTTTGTTCACTGATTCCCACTATTCTCAGGATACACCCTTCACAGCACTTGAACAAAAATCCACTTCGGTATTATGTTCTTAGGAGTAAATCTAACCTTCTTCCCCCAACACTTCTTAGGACTAGCCGGGATGCCCCGACGATACTCCGACTACCCTGACGCCTATACCCTATGAAATACAGTCTCCTCAATTGGATCACTTATTTCCCTAGTCGCTGTCATTATGTTTTTATTTATTATCTGAGAAGCATTCGCCGCCAAACGTGAAGTCCTAGCAACAGATTTAACAACAACCAATGTAGAATGACTACATGGCTGCCCTCCCCCTTATCACACATTCGAGGAGCCTGCCTTTGTACAAGTACAACAGACTAACAGAAAAGGGAGGAGTCGAACCCCCATAGGTCGGTTTCAAGCCGACCACATAACCGCTCTGCCACTTTCTTTATAAGACACTAGTAAAAGAGTACATTACACCGCCTTGTCAAGGCGGAAGTGTGGGTTAAACCCCCGCGTGTCTTGTCACTAATGGCCCATCCGTCACAGCTTGGATTTCAAGATGCAGCTTCACCCGTTATAGAAGAACTTCTTCACTTTCACGACCACGCTTTAATAATCGTCTTCCTGATTAGCACACTAGTGCTTTATATTATTCTTGCCATAGTCACCACTAAATTAACGAACAAATATATTCTAGATTCACAAGAGATTGAAATCATCTGAACAATCCTCCCAGCTATTATTTTAATTCTAATTGCTCTTCCGTCCCTCCGCATTCTCTATCTTATAGATGAAATTAATAACCCTTTATTAACAATTAAAGCCGTTGGCCACCAATGATACTGAAGCTACGAATATACCGACTATGAAGACCTTGGCTTTGACTCATACATGATTCCTACCCAAGACCTGACCCCCGGACAATTCCGCCTATTAGAAGCTGACCATCGAATGGTTATCCCAGTTGAATCCCCCATCCGAGTTTTAGTATCTGCAGACGATGTGCTCCACTCATGAGCAGTCCCAGCCCTAGGGGTAAAAATGGATGCAGTCCCCGGTCGCCTAAACCAAACAGCCTTCATCGCATCCCGGCCAGGTGTATTTTATGGACAATGCTCTGAAATCTGCGGAGCGAATCACAGCTTTATGCCTATTGTAGTAGAAGCAGTTCCCCTGCAACACTTTGAAATCTGATCATCTCGATTAGTTGAAGACGCCTCGCTACGAAGCTAAACAGGGTGTAGCGTTAGCCTTTTAAGCTAAAGACTGGTGACTCCCGACCACCCCTAACGACATGCCTCAACTCAACCCCACACCTTGATTTGCTATTTTAATCTTCTCGTGAATGGTCTTCCTGGCCGTTATTCCCGCTAAAGTTACAGCCCACACCTTCCCAAACGCCCCCACCCTACAAAGCGCAGAAAAAGCCAAAACAGACCCCTGAACCTGACCATGACACTAAGCTTTTTTGACCAGTTTATAAGCCCCACCTATCTTGGAATCCCATTAATAGCCCTCGCCCTCACCTTACCTTGACTCCTCTACCCAACACCCACAACTCGATGATTAAATAACCGATTCTTAGCCCTTCAGGGCTGATTTATTAATCGTTTTACTCAACAGCTCTTACTCCCCTTAAATATTGGAGGACATAAATGAGCTGCCCTCCTAACCTCCCTAATAATCTTTCTAATTACCCTAAATATACTGGGCTTACTTCCTTACACCTTTACTCCCACAACTCAATTGTCCCTAAATTTAGGTCTCGCAGTGCCTCTTTGGCTGGCAACTGTAATTATTGGCATGCGAAATCAACCAACTCACGCCCTAGGACACCTCGTACCAGAAGGCACACCTGGCCCTCTCATTCCAGTACTTATTATCATCGAAACAATTAGCCTCTTCATCCGCCCCCTTGCACTAGGAGTCCGACTAACAGCCAATCTGACAGCTGGTCACCTTTTAATTCAACTAATCGCCACAGGGGCCTTCGTCCTTCTCCCCTTAATGCCAACTGTAGCAATTATCACAACAACAGTACTGGTACTACTCACCCTATTAGAAGTTGCTGTAGCAATAATTCAAGCTTACGTCTTCGTACTCCTACTAACACTTTACCTACAAGAAAACGTCTAATGGCCCATCAAGCACACCCCTACCACATAGTTGACCCCAGCCCTTGACCCCTAACAGGAGCAATTGCTGCCCTGCTGATAACATCAGGCCTCGCAACCTGATTTCACTTTCGCTCAACAACCCTAATAACCTTAGGAACGGCCCTGCTCCTTCTTACAATATACCAATGATGACGAGACATCGTACGAGAAGGCACATTCCAAGGACATCATACGCCCCCCGTACAGAAAGGACTTCGATACGGAATAATTCTTTTTATCACTTCAGAAGTCTTTTTCTTCCTAGGATTCTTCTGGGCCTTTTACCACGCAAGCCTTGCTCCCACCCCTGAACTGGGCGGCTGCTGACCTCCCACAGGCATTACAACCCTTGACCCATTCGAAGTGCCTCTCCTTAATACAGCTGTCTTACTTGCCTCCGGAGTAACAGTCACCTGAGCCCACCATAGCATTATGGAAGGGGAACGAAAACAAGCCATTCAATCATTGGCCTTAACTATTCTCCTAGGTTTTTATTTTACCTTTCTTCAAGCTATAGAGTATTATGAAGCCCCTTTCACAATCGCAGACGGGGTCTACGGCTCTACCTTTTTCGTAGCCACCGGCTTTCACGGACTACACGTTATTATTGGATCCACATTCTTAGCTGTCTGCCTCCTACGACAAATCCAGTACCATTTTACATCCGAACACCACTTCGGATTCGAAGCAGCTGCCTGATACTGACATTTTGTAGACGTTGTATGACTATTCCTATATATCTCTATCTACTGATGAGGCTCTTAATCTTTCTAGTATTAAAACTAGTATAAGTGACTTCCAATCACCCGGTCTTGGTTAAAATCCAAGGAAAGATAATGAATGTAGCAACAGCTGTAATTACTATCACTATTGTGCTCTCCGTAATCCTGGCCATTGTATCCTTTTGACTTCCCCAAATAACCCCTGACCACGAAAAACTATCCCCCTATGAATGCGGTTTTGACCCCCTGGGATCAGCCCGCCTTCCATTTTCTCTACGCTTCTTTTTAGTTGCCATTCTTTTTCTTCTTTTCGACCTAGAAATTGCTCTTCTCCTTCCACTCCCCTGAGGAGATCAATTAACCTCCCCCTTACTGACACTCTTCTGAGCCGTAACCGTACTTATTTTGCTTACCCTGGGCCTGATTTATGAGTGAATTCAAGGCGGACTAGAATGAGCCGAATAGCCAATTAGTTTAAGAAAAATATTTGATTTCGGCTCAAAAGCTTATGGTTAAAGTCCATAATTGTCTGATGACTCCCACTCACTTCGCTTTTTCATCGGCCTTTACCCTAGGACTAACAGGCCTAGCATTCCATCGAACCCACCTCCTCTCCGCTCTTTTATGCTTAGAAGGGATGATGCTCTCTTTATTTATTGGACTTTCAATTTGAACCCTGCAACTGGACTCCACAAACCTATCTGCAGCCCCCATACTTCTTCTGGCTTTCTCAGCTTGCGAGGCAAGCGCAGGGCTTGCCTTACTGGTAGCCACAGCCCGCACACATGGCTCAGACCGCCTTCAAACCCTAAACCTCCTACAATGCTAAAAATTTTAATTCCCACCCTCATGCTCCTCCCCACAGCCTGACTTACCCCTGCTAAATGATTATGATCCGCTGCCCTATCCCACAGCCTAATCATTGCACTCGCTAGTCTCACTTGATTAAAAAACACATCAGAAACAGGCTGATCCTGCCTCACACCATTTATGGCAACAGACCCCCTCTCTACACCCCTGCTTGTTCTTACCTGCTGATTATTGCCTCTTATAATTCTCGCGAGTCAAAGTCACACAGCACTTGAACCTATCAACCGACAACGGACATACATTAGCCTATTAACATCACTACAAGTATTCCTTATTATAGCATTTGGTGCCACCGAACTTCTCATATTTTACGTTATATTTGAAGCCACCCTCATCCCCACCCTAATCATCATCACCCGGTGGGGTAACCAAGCAGAACGCCTTAATGCCGGCGTATATTTCCTGTTCTATACCCTGGCAGGCTCTCTTCCCCTACTAGTTGCTCTCCTGCTTCTTCAAAAGGACACAGGCTCCCTCTCCCTCCTAACCATCCAATATACTAATTCTTCCCCCCTCTCATCCTATGCCGACAAACTATGATGAGCAGGCTGCCTGATTGCATTCTTAGTAAAAATACCCTTATATGGAGCACATCTTTGACTTCCAAAAGCACATGTTGAAGCCCCAGTTGCAGGCTCAATAGTACTAGCTGCAGTTCTTCTAAAACTGGGGGGATACGGTATAATCCGAATAATGGCTATATTAGAACCCCTTACCAAAGAACTAAGCTACCCATTTATTATCCTTGCCCTCTGAGGCGTAATTATAACTGGCCCACTGACTCCGCCAACAGATTTAAAATCCCTTATCGCTTATTCATCTGTAAGCCACATAGGCCTAGTCGTCGGAGGCATTCTTATCCAGACACCCTGAGGCTTCGCCGGTGCCGTAATCCTTATAATTGCACACGGTTTGACGTCCTCTGCCCTCTTCTGTCTAGCCAATACAAATTACGAACGCCTTCACAGCCGAACAATACTCCTAGCCCGAGGATTGCAAATGGTCCTTCCACTCATAGCAACATGATGATTTATTGCTAGCCTCGCCAACTTAGCCCTCCCCCCACTACCTAATCTTATAGGAGAACTCCTAATTATTACCTCACTATTCGGCTGATCATGATGGACCCTTATCCTAACAGGAGCAGGGACCCTTATCACCGCGAGCTATTCACTCTATATGTTCCTTATAACCCAGCGAGGGCCCCTCCCAGCACATATTATTAGCCTAAACCCCTCCTATACACGGGAGCACCTAGTTATAGCCCTTCACCTCCTTCCCCTACTTCTACTTATCTTAAAACCCGAACTAGTATGAGGCTGAACTACCTGTGGATATAGTTTAACAAAAATATTAGATTGTGATTCTAAAGACAAGGGTTAAACTCCCCTTATCCACCGAGAGAGGCTCGCCAGCAACGAAGACTGCTAATCTCCGCGACCTTGGTTGGACCCCAGGGCTCACTCGACCTGCTTCTAAAGGATAACAGCTCATCCATTGGTCTTAGGAACCAAAAACTCTTGGTGCAAATCCAAGTAGCAGCTATGCACCCCTCATCACTTATTATATCATCCAGCTTGGTCATTATCTTTTTACTATTAGCATACCCAATCTTTACAACCCTGCAACCACGCCCCCGAAACCCCGACTGGGCCATTTCCCATGTTAAAACAGCAGTCGCCCTAGCCTTCTTCGTTAGCCTAGTACCCCTATTTATATTCCTAAACGAGGGCGCAGAAGCAATCATCACCTCATGAAATTGAATAAATACACTAACCTTCGATGTAAATATTAGCTTCAAATTTGATCACTACTCAGTGATCTTTGTCCCCATCGCCCTTTACGTCACTTGGTCTATTCTAGAATTCGCATCATGATACATACATGCAGACCCATACATAAACCGATTCTTCAAGTATCTATTGGTTTTCCTTATCGCCATGATTATTCTTGTCACAGCAAATAACCTATTCCAACTCTTCATTGGCTGGGAAGGAGTCGGCATCATATCATTCCTCCTTATCGGCTGATGATACGGACGAGCAGATGCCAACACAGCAGCCCTCCAAGCAGTTGTGTATAATCGAGTTGGCGACATTGGCTTGCTATTCACAATAGCATGAATAGCGACCAACGCCAACTCCTGAGAATTACAACAAATCTTTGTAGTAACAAAAGACATAGACCTTACCCTACCCCTCCTGGGCCTGATTGTCGCCGCCACAGGCAAATCAGCCCAGTTTGAACTTCATCCCTGACTTCACTCTGCCATGGAGGGTCCTACACCGGTCTCTGCCCTACTCCACTCAAGTACTATAGTTGTTGCTGGTATTTTTCTCCTAGTACGGACTAGTCCTCTCCTAGAAAACGACCAAACCGCCCTCACCACTTGCTTATGACTGGGAGCTCTAGCCACACTATTTACAGCCACCTGTGCCATAAGCCCAAATGATATCATCGAGAGTGTAGCAGTCTCTACAGCACGACGACTCGACCTTATGATAGACATCATCGGCTCACATCGACCTCAACTAGTATTCCTGCTCATTTGCACCCACGCCTTCTTCAAAGCAATACTATTCCTTTGCTCCGGCTCAATCATCCACAGCCTTAATGACGAACAAGATATTCGAAAAATAGGAGGTATACACCACCTTGCCCCCTTTACATCATCCTGCCTTACGATTGGCAGCTTAGCCCTAACGGGCACGCCTTTCCTAGCAGGGTTCTTCTCTAAAGATGCTATTATCGAAGCATTAAACACATCCCACCTAAACGCCTGAGCCCTAATTTTAACCCTCCTAGCCACCTCATTTACGGCCATCTACAGTCTCCGCGTAGTATTCTTTGTTTCAATGGCCCACCCACGATTTAATGTTATTTCCCCCATTAACGAAAACAACCCAGCAGTCATCAACCCCCTGAAACGACTGGCATGAGGAAGTATTGTTGCCGGTCTTCTAATTACCTCAAGCATTACACCCCTCAAAACCCCCGTAATGTCCATACCTCCCTTGCTCAAATTGGCCGCCCTTGCAGTTACAATCATAGGACTACTTATTGCCCTCGAACTAGCAACACTAACTAACAAACAATACAAAATTACCCCTAACTTAGTTACGCACCACTTCTCTAACATACTAGGCTTTTTCCCATCAATTATTCATCGAATTACCCCTAAATTAAACCTAGTCTTAGGACAGACACTTGCCAGCCAAATGATTGACCAAACTTGATTAGAAAAAGTAGGCCCCAAAGCCATTTCTTCATCAAACATGCCTCTAATTACAACAGCAAGCAACACCCAACAGGGAATAATTAAAACATACCTCACCCTATTCCTCCTTACCTTGGCCCTTGCCGTCCTCCTATCCACCCGCTAAACTGCCCGAAGAGCCCCTCGACTCAACCCCCGAGTTAGCTCTAGCACAACAAGCAAAGTAAGAAGTAAAACCCACGCACTAAGTACCAATATACCTCCCCCTAATGAATATATTAAAGCTACTCCTCCAATATCCCCCCGCAAAACAGAAAGCTCACCAAACTCATCAGCCGGCACCCACGAAGATTCATATCAGCCCCCTCAAAAGACACTAGAAGCCACTCCCACCCCCACTAAATACATAACTATGTCCCCCACAACAGGACCACTTACCCAACTTTCTGGATAAGGCTCAGCGGCAAGAGCCGCTGAATACGCAAACACAACTAACATACCACCCAAATAAATCAAAAATAGAACTAAAGATAAAAAGGGCCCCCCATGGCCAACCAACACCCCGCATCCTATGCCCGCCACAACTACTAACCGCAAGGCAGCAAAGTAGGGAGAAGGATTAGAAGCAACCGCAACCAATCCCAACACTAGCCCAATTAAAAATAAAGACATAATATAAGTCATAATTCCTGCCAGGACTTTAACCAGAACTAATGGCTTGAAAAACCACCGTTGTTATTCAACTACAAGAACCCTTTAAATGGCAAGTCTACGAAAGACGCATCCTCTCCTCAAAATCGCAAACAGTGCCCTGGTTGACCTACCCGCCCCCTCAAACATTTCAGTATGATGAAACTTCGGCTCTCTATTAGGACTCTGTTTAATTATTCAAATTCTTACAGGACTATTTCTAGCCATACATTACACCTCCGATATTGCTACTGCTTTTTCCTCCGTTGCACACATCTGCCGAGATGTAAATTATGGATGACTTATCCGGAATCTTCACGCCAACGGCGCATCCTTTTTCTTCGTATGTATTTATGCCCATATTGGCCGAGGCCTCTACTATGGCTCATACCTCAACAAAGAGACATGAAACATCGGGGTAGTCCTACTACTCCTCGTCATAATAACTGCTTTTGTTGGCTATGTTTTACCCTGAGGTCAAATGTCCTTTTGAGGTGCTACCGTCATCACCAATCTACTCTCCGCCGTACCCTATATTGGTAATGCCCTTGTCCAATGAATTTGAGGTGGCTTCTCAGTAGACAACGCGACCCTTACCCGCTTCTTCGCCTTCCACTTCTTATTCCCCTTTGTTATTGCAGGTGCAACCATAGTCCACCTCCTTTTTCTTCACCAAACAGGCTCAAACAACCCACTTGGTCTAAATTCAGACGCGGATAAAATAAGCTTCCACCCCTACTTCTCATACAAAGACCTCTTAGGATTTGCAGTACTTCTTATTGCCCTTACGTGCTTAGCTTTATTTTCACCCAATCTGCTGGGGGACCCAGATAACTTCACCCCCGCCAACCCACTAGTTACACCTCCTCATATTAAACCCGAGTGATACTTCCTATTTGCGTACGCAATCTTACGATCCATTCCCAATAAACTAGGAGGGGTCTTAGCCCTTCTAGCCTCAATCCTAATTCTAATACTCGTGCCGTTTCTACACACATCTAAACAACGAAGCCTCACCTTCCGACCACTTACACAATTCCTATTTTGAACTCTAATTGCAGACGTCCTCATTCTCACTTGAATCGGAGGTATGCCTGTCACACACCCATTTGTCATTATTGGACAAGTTGCATCCTTTTTATACTTTTTCCTCTTCCTAGTCCTAACACCATTAGCAGGCTATGCAGAGGATAAAGCACTTGAATGAGCTTGCACTAGTAGCTCAGCATCAGAGCCCTGGTCTTGTAAACCAGATGTCGGAGGTTAAAGTCCTCCCTACTGCTCAAAGAAAGGAGATTTTAACTCCCACCCCTGACTCCCAAAGCCAGAATTCTTAATTAAACTATTCTTTGTAATACGTGTTACAACTATTTTTATGCATATATGTATTATCAACATTAACTTATATGAACCATATCAATGGCATTCAAGTACATTCATGTTTTATAACCATAAATAGGATTAAACCACTCAAGAATTAATTCAAACGATAAATTTTACAAAAACTACAACCGTAAGTATGGACAAACTAATGTGAAGAAACAGACGAAGGTTTAAGACCGAACGCAACAACTCATGAGTCAAGTTATACCTTTATTCAACCCCTCTTATACTAAAACATCCGATGTAGTAAGAACCGACCAACAAGTCCATTTCTTAATGCCAACGGTTATTGAAGGTGAGGGACAACTATTGTGGGGGTTTCACAAAATGATTTATTCCTGGCATTTGGTTCCTATTTCAGGGCCATGAATTGTAAACCTCCCCATACGTTCAGCCTACGCTGGCATAAGTTAATGGTGGAAACCTATAGCGGGAGCACACAGCATGCCGAGCCTTCTTTCCATAGGGCAAGGGGTTCTTCTTTTTTTTTTCCTTTTCAATAGACATCTCACAGTGTAGGCAATCTAAAAGATAAGGTGGGAATCATCCTATGGAGTAAAGGAATAGGTCTGAATGGTGAAATGATTTTACTTAAGAAATTACATATTAAGTTATCAAGGACATAAGTGAGGATATATTAATCGAAAGATGACTATATAACCCCCCTTTGGCTTTTTCGCGTTAAACCCCCCTACCCCCCTAAACTCCTGAGATAACTAAGCCCCTGTAAACCCCCCGGAAACAGGAAAACATCGAGTCGTTTTTATTAAAACCGATATGTTTTTATTTACATTATTATAAGTTTTTTTGGCTAACCAATAAAATAATAAAAAATTATTAGACGAAACCCAACAAGCCCCACCCATAAAAAATTAACCTGACTTTATATAATCTATTACTTTAACATAAAACAAATAACTCTTAAACCACTTTATAAGTGACAAGCTAAACTATATAGGATAGTTGCCCCTAAAGTAACTAACACCCATATTTATACTTACAATACAGAAAAGTCCAGGATTATTTTTTTATAGCTTAATAATGTTTTTATTTACATTATTATAAGTTTTTTTGGCTAACCAATAAAATAATAAAAAATTATTAGACGAAACCCAACAAGCCCCCACCCCATAAAAAATTAACCCTGACTTTATTATAATCTATTTACTTTAACATAAAACAAATAACTCTTAAACCCACTTTATAAGTGACAAGCTAAACTATATAGGATAGTTGCCCCTAAAGTAACTAACACCCATATTTATACTTACAATACAGAAAAGTCCAGGATTATTTTTTTATAGCTTAATAATGTTTTTATTTACATTATTATAAGTTTTTTTGGCTAACCAATAAAATAATAAAAAATTATTAGACGAAACCCAACAAGCCCCCACCCCATAAAAAATTAACCCTGACTTTATTATAATCTATTTACTTTAACATAAAACAAATAACTCTTAAACCCACTTTATAAGTGACAAGCTAAACTATATAGGATAGTTGCCCCTAAAGTAACTAACACCCATATTTATACTTACAATACAGAAAAGTCCAGGATTATTTTTTTATAGCTTAATAATGTTTTTATTTACATTATTATAAGTTTTTTTG